CCATTATCTATTAAGAATGAATTTTCTAACATTTGACTCCGTACCACGGACTGTTTTAGTCGCACACTTAAAAGAAAACCCATAAAATCCATGGGCTGATTTGATGATTGATTGATATAGATTCTTCTTGTTTGCAACCAGAGAGAAAAATTAGATTGCCAGAAATTGACAAAGTAATATTTCAATTTAGTCATCAGAAAAAATGTCCCCCTTGAGGCCAGAATCCATTTTCCTTGATACCTAACATAATGCAGAAAAGGATCCTTGAAGAACCACAGGATAACCCCAAAATGCTTAGTAAAAACTTTTACAAAATGTTCTAACTTTAGGTAGAAATAAACTCGTGCAAGAAAGGCTCTGTAAGATGTTGATCGTAAATGAGAGGATTGGTTGCGGAGAAAAACGAAGATGGATTCGCATTCACACACATGGGAATTATATAAGAACAATAAGAATCTTTGATTCGTTTTTTTTGAAAAATTGGAAACAGACCTCTTTAGAGTAATAACACTATTACAATACTCATAAAGAAAGAATCGCAATAAATGCAAGCAGGAGGTATCTTTTACCCAGTAACGAATAGTTTGAACCAAGATTTCCAGATGGACAGGGTGAGGTATCAATATATCTAACACATAATTTAAACGTAAAAATTTGTCCTCTAAAAAAGGAAATATTGAATGAATTGATCGTAAATTTTGAGATTTTTTTAGTTCTTTTGCTTCTAGGGAAGATCGTAATCGCATAGAAAATGGAATTTCCGCAATAGCTGCAAATCCCTCTGAGATTTGTTGAGAATACAAATTTTTCTTGGGCACAAGAAATTCATTTTTGTTAGAATCATTAACAGAAAGAATCAAATAATTCTGTTGATACATTCGAATAACTAAACGTTTCACAACTAGTAAACTATATTTTGTGTCATAACCTTTTTTTTTATTTGACAACAAAATGGACCTGTTTAAACCTAAATCCTGATCATGTACAAGTGCATAAATATATTCCTGAAAGATAAGTGGATATAAAAAATCGTCTTGCCAAGATCTATCTAGTTCTAAATATCCTTGGAATTCCTCCATTTAAAATGAGACCGGAAACGAAAAGAAAAGTAGAGGGTTTCTTGGGTTAGAAAATGATACATAGTGCGATATAGTCAAAACAAGGTATTCTATTATAAAATAATAGATACCTCGTAAACCGGTAAACTCATCAACGGACTCTCTATCTTTTTTCCATCTAATTGGTTCCTTTCCTATCTAGTTATAGGATAAGAAGATGGTTAGAAATCCTTTATTTTTTCAACCCAATCGCTCTTTTGATTTTGGAAAAAAAGTATCCTTATCAATATACCGTTTCTTCTACACATTCATCTCCATTTTCTTTTCTAATGGAAAATGGCTAATAGTTAGGATTCACTAAAAAATCGCTAATCCACTCCTGGAAAAGCCGTCCCGCACCAGTCACTAATCTATTTTTAACGTTTAATTAGGGCGGGTAATCGTTCCAATTAAGAACATAAGCTCGTTGCTTTTTCTTTCCCTACAATTAGAGCCATAAGGCTCGATCCATGTATTCAATCGACCCAACTTTGAATTAATTTCGTTTCGTTCTAAGAATTCAACCAAAGTTTTTGTACCGATCTAATAAGAACGAAATTGTTTCATAATTCTCCATTGATACGACATGCTCTTTTTTCCATCCATTCCTTTCAGGATCAGTCGTGGTCTTACAAACTCTACCGATGGTGTGGACGAATCCCTTGCTTCATCCAAATGTGTAAAAGACCCTAGCCGCACTTAAAAGCCGAGTACTCTACCGTTGAGTTAGCAACCCAAAGAGAGTATAGTATATAGATACAATCGAGATCAAAATAAAGAAATTAGACAACCAAAACATTGAATTAGCAAAAAAAAAAAGATCAACTGACAATACAAGAAATTTTCAAATAAAAAGCTAGACCACTTATTAGATATTTTGATCCACCACATTATATATATTTTCATATATATATTTTCTTTCTCTATCTTTCTATCTCTATATTTTCAATTTTCAGATCTTCTTTTTTGTTTAATTATCTATCCATTTCCTTATAAAAAATTTGGTTTTGTATCACAACAAATTCAACGAATCTTTGAATAACGTAAAAAACAAAGCCTGTGTTTTGTATGTAGGACAAAAAAATAGAGAAAAAAATGGATCCATTGACACTTGAATTATATTTGTTCCCTACACTCTTGTCAATATGTATGTTAAAAAAAAAAAGAATAAATATATAGAACGCAAAATAGAAAAAAAAGAAATGATATCAATTTTCTTGAAAATTTAAGATAAGAAAATAATCAATTGAACAAAAAAATAGGATATCAAATAAGAAAAATAAATAAAGAACTTGTGTTGGATTGGCACTATCGAAATAAGTTACATGATTAGAAAGGAATGTAGATCGAAATACAAAAGAAGTAGCAAAAAGATCAATAATTATACGTCAAATAAGTCATTCTTTTTTGAATCGAATTCCAAAGAAAACCATCCAATTGAAAGGAATGTCGGAATTGTCTATTGCTAGAGCCAATTCCTACTGTTAGTGACTTGGCAAACTTTCTTCGTTTGTTCACTTTCTCTTTTTTCTATACATCTTATATACAAATCTTATATAAAAAAAATATTTTGATCATTCATTAGAGGAGACACAGCCTCCTATGGGAACAATACAAAATAGGTCTGAATAGGGCAAAAGAAGGTGGGAATAAGAAAGGATTATATCAAACTATATACGAACCGCTCAAGTCCTTTTCTTGTTGTATTTAATTAAGTGAATTTCGTTTCATTAGGGCGAAGTTCTTTAAAAACCTCTGCCTTCTTTAAAATATCATAAACAGTTCCACTAGGTTGAGCGCCCCTTTCAAGAAAATATAGAATAGCGGGAACATTTAAATAAGTTTGATTCTTTATCGGATCATAAAAACCAACTTTCCGAAGATCTCTTCCTTCTCTTCGGGACCGAACATCAATTGCAACAATTCGATAGACGGCTCATTGGGATAGATTATATGAACAATACCCCCCTAGAAACGTATAAGAAGTTTTCTCCTCGTACGGCTCAAGAAAAATGATTTATTATTCTTTTTTTTCAAGTTATGGATATATAAAATTCTAATGGCAAATAGATCCATAAAATCATCAAATTAATTAGACTAAGAATTAAGCCCCCTTTTGCTCTTATTCTTCTTTCCGGAAAAACCATTTGCACTCATAACTCAAGTTGAATAACTCTCAAATAACTCGAGAGAACACTTTCATTTATTGAGTGGTCTCTAACCCCCTTTGTTTTGTCTGGCTTATTTAACCTCTACTGGAATTCTTCATTCTAATCCAGTTGTTGATACAATTGAGAATGAAAAGGGCCTTTCCTTGTTTCGGAATCTCTTTGCTTTGAATCATTAGGTTTATACATTACTTCGTTGATCTTTAATCCTTTCAAAATGGCAGCAACATACCCTTTTTGTGATTGTTTATCAAAGAAAAGAATCATACAAACACTTGATTCTCTCACAATATACTTTGTTATCGAAAAGGGTTTCTCAATTCCAACAAATTTTCCTTTTGGATTGGAAACTTGGTGGGATTGGATCCTTTCGATTTATTTGTCAAAAATATATTTACGAAGTTGTTCTAATTTATTGATTCACACTAACCCTAGATTCTTGCTCTTAAGAAATGAATCCATACTTTCTACTCGAGCTCCATCATGTACTAGTTTAAATTAACTACACCACAATAAAAAGTGTGGGTCCTAGTCTAACCGAACAGGGGATGTCGAGCCAAGAGCACCTTTATATATAAAATGATGGATTAAAAATCCACACCAGATCATGTCCTTCAAGTCGCACGTTGCTTTCTACCACATCGTTTCAAACGAAGTTTTACCATAACATTCCTCAAATTTTGAACCGGTATGCAATTGATTCAATTATGGAATCGTGAATAGTCATTGGTTTAGTCGGTACGTACATAGAAATTTATACTTTATTCTATATTAGATATATGTATTCTATTATTTCCATTAAATAATATACGCATTAAAGAATATACGGATAGAATTCTATTCTATTAAGAAAATTCTATCTATATTTTTATCGATTTTTTTGATTATAGTATAGGATTCTAAATAGAAATTCGAAATAGAAGGGTAGATATAAATATAAGATAAACTAAGTAAGTGAATAAATGTAAAAAAGATTCCTAATTCAACATAATTATTGGAATTTTTTTTATTTATATAGAAATAGACACGCGGCATAAGTAACGAAATGCCTTCCATATGGAGAGGTATATGTTCGTCTAATCCCCTTTTAATTGTAATCGAAATTTATAGAAGCAATTTCTTATCCTATCTTGCCTGTATTAGATCACAATTCGATTCTGTTATATCTGTGTGTGCTTTGAACTCAATTCCGGTTTGTGAAAAAGATAGAATTCAGAAACGAATCTTTAAATTAAAAAAGCGAAAGAAGAAAAAAATTATCTATATCTATATAAGACTACACTTTTTTTTACAAACAGTCCCTTGGTCAAAAACAATTAGGATAGAATCCAGATGCTCTGGGACGGAAGGATTCGAACCTCCGAATAGCGGGACCAAAACCCGATGCCTTACCACTTGGCCACGCCCCACTTCGATTTCTACTCTACACTAATATTGTTATTGATTGTTCGTCAATTCCAGCCAAAATCTCTATAGAATCCAGTCGATTGTTATTAGGATTTTCACACGTGTAGGTATAGAATGAAACTGAATTTCTTGATCATTACATATAATTTAATTAAGATAATTTATGAAAGTATGATTTCTTCTATTCTCTTTTGATTTGAGAATGGAAGAGTTTTTGATTGAGTAAGTTCAAAAAAAAAGAAAGGATTTTTGATCTACTTTCTTAATTTTTCGCTTATCTTATATCAATAACTCAATCAAAATGCAATAATCTTCAATAAAAAAGATGCCTGCTATGCTTAATATCTTTAGTTTGATCTGTATTTGTCTTAATTCTGCCCTTTCTTCGAGTGGTTTTTTATTCGCCAAATTGCCCGAGGCCTATGCATTTTTGAGTCCAATCGTCGATTTTATGCCAGTCATACCTCTACTCTTTTTGCTACTAGCCTTTGTTTGGCAAGCTGCTGTAAGTTTTCGATGAGATTTCAAATATTGTCCTAGAAAAATGAACGATTTATTCGAGAAAAAATTCGAATATGGTTATATTAATAAATGAAAAGATCAGATACGTCTTATAGAATGAATTCATTTTTTTCTTTTTTCGATTTCCAGAAACTACTAAAATTCTCGGTGTCAAAATAGAATATATGGGGAAATCTATTCTCTTTTTTACACAAAAAGATCTTGGAGATTGTGTAATGCTTACTCTCAAACTCTTCGTTTACACAGTAGTGATATTCTTTGTTTCTCTCTTCATTTTCGGATTTCTATCTAATGACCCAGGACGTAATCCTGGACGTGAAGAATAAAAGAGGAGTTTCCTTACTTTTTTTAGTGTCTTATTTTTTAAAAACAAATAAAAAGAATTCAATCAATTCGAAAGAGAAAAAAATAGTAAATCATCAACAGAAACGGAAAGAGAGGGATTCGAACCCTCGGTACGAATGACTCGTACAACGGATTAGCAATCCGACGCTTTCGTCCACTCAGCCATCTCTCCCTATTGAAAAAAAGTAATTACAAAAAAGAATTACTAATTACTATAGTTAGATTACACATAACGTGCCATTTAAAAATTCTTTTTTTCTATTTTTTCTAGGTTTTCAATATATAAGAATATAAGATATATAATTTATATAAGATATATAATTTCAATTCGAAATTCTTTCAGATTCTAGACTCTTTTATAGAATATAAATTCTAGAGAATAGTTTATACATTCTATACTATAGTAGAATATAGAATAATTAAACAGTAGAATATAGAATAATTAAACTTCAATATAAGTCAATTTTTTGAAGTTATTTACATCATTATATTATTTCATTTCATTTTTAATTACTTTTTTAATTTAATTGAATATTTCTTCTATTTCTAAATAGAAATTGATCTAATACTAATATATATAAGTACTAATATAGATAAGAATTTCATACATTATATATATTATAAATCTATATAAAGCTATATAAAGTCTGATATATATAGAAACTATAAACATATAGAATATAGAAATTAGAATATAGAAATAAATATATTAAAAGTGAAAAAAAAAAAATAGATACAAGATATACTACAAGGTTTATCCGAAATTCCAACTCAACTAAGGATTCCATAAAAAAAACAATCAATATAAATAATAAATAAAACCAGAAATACTTCTCCCGAAAGGCCTTTTATTCCCACGGCCTGGCCTGGTCAATACCTCGCCGGGCCTTTTTTTAATTCAACGGATCATAGATAGAAAAATGTTTATTTCATTTTTTTATAACTATATTGAAGCGAGAACAAAAAAATGAATTTTTCTAGTCTTTCGATATAGAATCAAAATGCCCTTTTGATTATCCTTTCTCTCTTTTTTTTTAAGAAAACTATAGGTTCTTGCACAATTCGTCTATTATGACGTTAGCTATTTTGTTGAAACGTATCCGTCAAAACTCTCCACCCCAAAATAGAACTTCGTGCTTAGGTATTTAAATCTCGTTTCTGAATCTCCTCCTAAAAAAGTTCACTACTCTGATTTTTCATGATTATTTTAGAATCCTATCTTGATTATGTTAAATTTCGTTGTTCGACAAAAGTTCCATTTCGATACAATAATCGCATTGTAGCGGGTATAGTTTAGTGGTAAAAGTGTGATTCGTTCTTTAAGAGTTAAGGGATCCTTCAATTTGATTCCTAATCCGATAAAAACTCTATTTCTTAAAAGGAATTAATCCTTTACCTCTCAATTACAAATTTGAGGAGAATTTACAATTCTCGTAATTTGTATCCAAGGATCGATTATGAAATTTGTAATTGAATAATTGAAAATTTGGATTATGAAATTACGAAACAAAATTGGTTTTGAATTGGATCTTCCAATTGAATAAGTATGAGTAAAGAATCCATGGATGAAGATACAAATATGAATTTTTCATCGTAACTAAATCTTCAATTTGTGATTTGTAGAGAGGACATTGAAGCAAAAAAAATGGCTAAAAAACGACGACTTTAGTTTACTAAAGGCATCGACCGGCATCTTCTATTCTTTTAGCTCGGTAGAAATAAAATGTTTCTCCTCAAGATTCTATAAAATAGAAATAGAGAACGAAGTAACTAGAAAGACTTTTAGAATACCCATCTTCTAGAGGGATCATCTAGAAAGCAAGTCTTTTTGAATGCCTTCAGGCAAAAGCTGACATAGATGTTATGGGTTCCTTTTTTTGTTCCCATTCTAGATTTCGATCTGGCAATTTCTCCATCTTCCATAAAGGAGCCGAATGAAATCAAAGTTTCATGTTCGGTTT